TCAGCAAAAGAACGTTCTCCTGTGCTTCCAGACATGCTGAGCTCCACATATTCTTGTACAATTAAAGGGGGATCGATTCCCTAAAAGATGATATCAGGCAATGTAAATTCGCTGAGTGGCATCTTTGTGAGATCGTCAATATAGTACCTAGGGTGTTTTTCGAGTATACCGAATCAGTATAGCTATCCTTCTTCTGACACAGCAATGCAATTTTCATCAGTAGCAAAATGAAGTACTAGAGAATTTCTTTATTCTTTTCTTGTTGGTTGTCGAGGTAGAATCGTGCATGTACCATTGAATGCCCAATTTTTCAAATTTATATCGGATAAGGTTTCTTTCGCTTCCGGCTAGGAAACTTAAGCTAGGATAAAATGTGAATTGAATCCGGGGGGTTGCTTTCTAATAAGTGATGAGGGGGATTCTCATATTTGGGATAATTCAATTAGATGCGAAATTGAAAAATATCCCTTGCTGTAGGTGTAAACTGTAGAAGTTTTTGGTAGAATCTTTTTTTTTTTTTTTCATTTTCAGAGGAATTGGTTATTCGTAGAGTAAGAAGTAAGCGTAATATATAGTATTGATACTAGAAAGAGAACAACGAAAAAATAGACTTGTAATAATCAAGAATTGTGATACACGCATTGTTTTGTTGTATTCGATTGAAAGGTTGTTTCTTGAACTAATTACGAGAGCGGCGGCGGTTTAGGATATGAAAAGACAATTTCGAATCATCTAATATTATCTAATAAATCTAGAAAAAATGTATAACTTCGAAAGGAAAATTTGTAATTACTGGTCTCAGAATCTATTTGGACGAAACTAAAGATTTGATTTTCTTGATTGATCTGATCGTGCGATACCCTTTCTAAACTCAATTTCATTTCCATTTCCTTTATTTGTTTGAATATTATTTGCTTTTTTTTTTTCATTTTGACTCATTAAATTCAGTAGCAGTAGTAGTTCACATAATATCTCAAATGAAAGGTATTCGAGGGTCACTTTTTATTGTATTGTACTGTAAAATAAAAAAATAGATTCAATACGAAAAAAAAAAAAAAAAAAAAAAAGATCAAAATCGAAATGATTTTCTAATTTTGTTCCGTATGAATTCAAAAAAGTTTGATTTTGTGAATGATTACACGCCGCCCCTCTTCCTTATTATTGTTTCAATATTGGTTTCTTCAAGAGTTGGCTAAGAAATACCGCGCTTCCTAATTCCGGGATGGGTAGATGTTACAAATGATTAATTGATTTCTTTTTCTATCTCCCATCCTCTCTTCTCTCTTTTTGTTAATACCGTTTATAATGATTGATGAGTTAACAACTGGGATGTGAACTTTTTCTTTCATTTCAATATTGGAAACTTAGGAAAGTGCTTTCTCAACATATGGATAAAAAAAGAACATATTTCATTTAGCCCCTGGATCCTTATGCTTACTATAACTAGTTTTTTCGGTTTTCTACTAGCGGCTTTAACTATAACCTCAGTTTTATTTATTGGTCTGACCAAGATACGACTTATTTGAAATTAATTGACTGAATAGAGCTCATAAAAGGAAATCTTTTGGTGGTATTCTATGGTTCCTTACCGCGTCAATTTCCAATTAGTGCTCGTTGAGATTCATGGGCAATGCGGATTACTATTTAGGGATAGATATTACCTCTCCTTTTTCCTTTCAAACAAATTCAAATGATTGAAGTTTTTCTATTTGGAATTGTCTTAGGTCTAATTCCTATTACTTTAGCTGGATTATTTGTAACTGCATATTTACAATACAGGCGTGGCGATCAGCTGGACCTTTGATTAATTAATTAACATCTTTTTTGGATTGACCTCCTGTGAATTAAAGAAAAGAGGAGTTCAAATAGTGTCTCGTCTTAACCTAACCAAGACCCGAATCACGCTCTGTAGGATTTGAACCTACGACATCGGGTTTTGGAGACCCGCGTTCTACCGAACTGAACTAAGAGCGCTTTCTAATCCCAATAGCTAAGGCTGTATGTAAGGACGAATCTTTTGTTTTGTAATCCCAATACCTCTTGTATGCTATCATATAGCATACATATCTTATATATACCTAGACTAAAAAACGATTCTGTATGCATGATTTGAATCAATTTCAATCGTTACTGCTCAGAGGAGAAGTAATAGGTAGGGATGACAGGATTTGAACCCGTGACATTTTGTACCCAAAACAAACGCGCTACCAAGCTGCGCTACATCCCTTTCAATTGGTCGGCTGTGTCATTGTAGAGAATTCCTGTCTTGTTTTCCAAATCCTTATTTTTTATCCTTAGCCATATCCATTGATATACAAGTTATCTTGCCATTTCTTTTTTTGGTCTCATATAACAACCATCTAATAATAGAAGGCTTATATATCTAATATATATATTATTAGTGATTAGTTATTCGAAGACTTATATATTATTATATATAATATATATTAGATGAATCGTAAAAAAGAACTCAAAATGAATGTTTTGGGGGAATACTCGTTTGGAAAGGGCTGTTTTTTCGGTTTTAAGAAAGGGGACACCATTATCTAACGAATCCGTGTACATTTCAATTGGAATTAGGAATTCCGTGTACAAACCCAAGTGGTTCTTTCTTATCGTAACTGCTTCCATATACATCCGAGCCCCTATGGATTACAATTATACATTACAATAAAGAAGGAGGATTTTCAATGCGAGATCTAAAAACATATCTTTCCGTCGCACCGGTACTAAGTGCTCTCTGGTTCGGGGCTTTAGCGGGTCTATTGATAGAGATCAATCGTTTCTTCCCGGATGCCTTGACATTCCCCTTTTTTTCCTAGTTATTAACTATTGACGTGGGAGGTGGTGAAGAAGATTAGAGATAGAATCAAAAGATCTTTTACTAAGCCCTCCCCCTCTTTTCTTGTATCTAAAATAGAATTCGATCCGATTAAGTACAATAAAGTAAAGGAGGAAAGAGAAATAAAAACGTAGATTCAACCCCGGCAAAATTTGGTTTACGCATCCAATTCAATTGATAAAAAATATCGTGAGAGCGCAAATTTGTCTAAAACAAGAATATCATACAAGATATTGAAATGAAATAAGACTATCTTCGAATAGAATTCTATTGTAAATAGAACTAAATGAAAGAGAGTTAGAAATCGTTATTTTACTTTTTTCTATGTATATTAATTTCTATGTATATTAATTTAGATTATTTTTATTTATTTAATTGAATATTACTTACTATATTTTGTTGTGATTGCAACGAAATCTTTGCAAATTTCTAGTTAGAGCAACTTCTATTTCTTTTTTTCCTTCCTTTTTTTTACCTTTAGATCGGAAAAAAGAGGGGTTGGTTAAATCAAAAACTCAAAGGGGGTTTATGTTATGGCCAGGGGTAAAGATGCCCGTGTAACGGTTATCTTGGAATGTACCAATTGTGTTCGAGGGGGTGTTACTAAGGAATCAACGGGTATTTCCAGATATATTACTGAAAAGAATCGACACAATACGCCTGGTCAATTGGAATTGAAAAAATTCTGTCCCTATTGTTACAAACAGACAATTCACGGGGAGATAAAGAAATAGATCGAATCAAGAGTCAAGTGTCTGTCTTTTTTTTACAAGGAACATGAAAAGGGACACACCGTATTCTTAATTGTTATAGGGAACAGGATTTCTAGAATCTATGATATGGCTTAAATCTCTAATAACTTTTCTAGAATAGAAAAAAGAAAAAACGAAACCCTTTCCTTTTGTCATTCTCATTTTTTTTGGATCAGATTCAACTAGTATTTTCAGGATAAGGACTAAACAAACCATGGATAAATCCAAGCGACTCTTTCTTAAATCTAAGCGATCTTTTCGTAGGCGTTTGCCCCCGATCCAATCGGGGGATCGAATTGATTATAGAAACATCAGTTTAATTAGTCGATTTATTAGTCAACAAGGAAAAATTTTATCGAGACGGGTAAATAGATTGACTTTAAAACAACAAAGATTAATTACTATTGCTATAAAACAAGCTCGTATTTTATCTTTATTACCTTTTCGTCCGAAGGCGCAACGGTTTAAAAGAAGCCAGTCGACCGCCCGAACTGTTGGTCTTAGAACCAGAAATAAATAAAAAAAAAAGCTTACTCCTCGATTGAATTAGTTGAGAGTTTGTTTGAAAAATTCGAGAATCCAATCTTGCTTAGATTGTTGTATTGTAAGAAAAAACAAGAATGTGGGAACAAGAAATCTTTTTTTATTGGATATTGGACGTCTTTACTGATTTTATTTTGAGCGGCTTTATCATATTCTCTTTTTTATCATATTCTCCTTATCCTATTAATTTCTACTCTACCTTCCCGGAGTTCATTCTCCAGCGCACTAGATTTCCAATATTGTAGCGGATTCTTGCCAATCTACTTCTTTTAGGATCTGATTGGAAATCATATAAAGACAATTCCTATTTAATATAGCTAGTTGGGCAAGCATTTTACGATTAAGAAACAACTGCCTCTTGTACAGATTGTGTATTAATTTACTATAAATAGAGGATCTCCCATTCTCGCGAATTGCTGCATTTATTCGAGTGATCCACAAACGACGAAAATCTCTCTTTTGTCTAGTTCTATCTCGATGAGACGAAAACCAAGCTCTTATTCTCTGTTGAATGATTGCTCGAGTCAGGTTTCCACGAGCCCCCCGCCAGCTTGATGCAAAGAAACGCGTTTTTGTTCTACGTCTACGAGCTATATATCCCCGTCTAATTCTGGTCATTGAATAAATGAAACTTTAATGAATAACTAATCAATTTCTTTCAGTTATTCTTTTCCTCTTTCCTAGTTTCTTAATAACAAAACGGATTCTTCCAACGTATAAAACAAAAATTCCAACGGCTTTGGCTACTATAACCTTCCCGACCACGATTTTTCTTTTTTTTTTTATCGGCATTTCACCTCGAAATAAGAAATTGTATTGATACTCGGTATTAAAAAACATAAAAGATAAAAAAATACTCAATAGAAATGAATAAAGAAATGGTGGGTTCCTTCGTTTCTATGGTTACGTCTTAAACGGTGAGGTCCTCTCTATACACCGGAGCCCCTTACTTCATTTAATCAATGCCATTGGGAACGTGTACAGTTCACATTCTCTGGCTCTACCCATGAATTATCTAGTCATAGGTCTTTCACAACGAGACCTACCTATACAGTAACGATATTGAATTATGAAGATTAGCTGAGTCGCTGACCCTTTTAGTCCGTTTTTTCCAATTTTTCCAAAGTAGAGGCATGAGATTTCTGCTTTGAAAATGGCATTTCCCCCGCTTAATGGATAACCATTTGTTACCAATGGGGAATTTTTTCATCTTCAATTCAAAATTGAAATGATTGGATTTGCACCAATGGAAACCATAAATTCCAACACGCTAGAATATATCTTTTTTTTATGTCTTTTTTAGTGAACGGCCCTTGCTTCCATTTTATCCCATTCACAGGTACTGACATTGAGACTTGAAAATGAGTTTCCTTTATTTTGTCCGAGCGAGGATCTGAACGAGTCGCACATACACCCTAGTACATGTTCCTCGGCGCTGAGGACATCCCCGCAGGGCGGGCGATTTCGTGACATTTCTGATTGGCTGTCTTGTGTTTCTAATAAGTTGTTTAATAGTTGGCATCTTGAATCGTATCCATAATGAGTGGGTGGGTTTAGATCAATCCAAACCCGGTCTGCTTAGGAACAATTAGGAACAACCGTCGACATTATGAAACTCCGCGGTTGTGATTAGGAGAAGGTAAGGGACGTGCAATCAAAACATCTCGTAAAAAAGAATTTAAATTAAAATGGATGTTTTGGGAGAATGCTCGTTTGGAAAGGGCTGTTTTTTCGTTTAGGCGACACCATTATCTAACGAATCCGTGTACATTTCAATTGGAATTAGGAATTCCGTGTACAAACCCAAGTGGTTCTTTCTTATCGTAACTGCTTCCATATACATCCGAGCCCCTATGGATTACAATTTATACATTACAATAAAGATATACACTACAATAAAGAAGGAGCAAGTGTTTCTTCCCAGATGCGTTGACATCGCCTTTTTTTCCTTTTTTTTTTTTCGTAGTCATTTTAAAGGGAAAACGAAAGGCAAACTTATCGCAATTTTGGGGGTCTGGTTTCATCCGGTGCGTCGGGGTCGAGCGAATTGTCCTGACTAGCACTTTCATCCGGTGCGTCGGGGTCGAGAGAATTGTCCTGACTAGCACTTTCAGCCCGTAGACGAGCAAGAAGATTTTGAATCCCTATATCATCAACAATTCCATAATATTTGGCTTCGGTTGCTGTCATAAAATAATTTCTTTCCAAATGGTCGTTTAGAACCTCCCGGGGTAGCCTTGTTCTTTCTAGATAAACCCTTATGACCATTTTGCGAATGTCTTCTACTTCCCCTGAGTCCAGTTGTACCTCTAGCGATTGGTCTTTGTGAGTATAATCGGACTCGGGCTGATGTATCATTACCCTACCGTTAGGGCCCATTAGGCGTTTGGACGTTTCTCCGCCGACCAGTAGAAAGGATGCCATTGAGGCGAGTACCCCCAGGCCTAGTGTATACACAGGAGGTGTTACGTATTGCATAGTATCATAAATGAGTAATCCGGCTACTGCCAGCCCGCCGGGAGAGTTTATAAAGAAATAAAGATTTTGAGTCGCATCCTGTATGGTGAGAAATATCATCAGCCCAGCAATGTGATTCGCGACCTCGAAGTGAATTGCGTCGCCTAAAAAGATGGATCTGGTTCGATAAAGTACGTTATACAGGTCAACCCAAGTCGCGTCGTCTTCCTCTTCATCTTCTTCGTCTCCGTCAAGCAGGAAAGGGATTTTAGGCATACCAATCGGCATAAAAATAAAAAGCGAGCAAGAAAACCGCGACCCTAAAAGAAGTTAAAGAAGTTAGAGTAAATGTTTTGTTATCGGCCTTAGGCGGGTCGGGCTCTCTCATGTGTAATCAACCCGCCCCCATTGCGTATTGGTACTTATCGGATATAGAATAGATCTGCTTCTCATTGTTCCTACGAACCGAATTGTTACGTTTTTACTAAAAAAACAAGAATATAACAACTATTAATCCTTTCTCCGAGAGAATCCACCGAAAAGGGGAGGTCCAGAGCATCGTTTTTCCAATGCAATAAAGTTACATAGTGTCTATTTTTCGTTGATAAAGGGGTATTTACATGGGTTTGCCTTGGTATCGTGTGCATACCGTCGTATTGAATGATCCTGGCCGTTTGCTGGCTGTCCATATAATGCATACAGCTTTGGTTGCTGGTTGGGCCGGTTCGATGGCTTTATATGAATTAGCCGTTTTTGATCCCTCTGACCCCGTTCTTGATCCAATGTGGAGACAAGGTATGTTCGTTATACCCTTCATGACTCGTTTAGGAATAACTAATTCATGGGGTGGTTGGAGTATCACAGGGGGAACTGTAACGAATCCGGGTATTTGGAGTTACGAAGGTGTGGCCGGCTCACATATTCTGTTTTCTGGCTTGTGCTTCTTGGCAGCTATCTGGCATTGGGTGTATTGGGATTTAGCAATATTTTCTGATGAACGCACAGGAAAACCTTCTTTAGATTTGCCCAAGATCTTTGGAATTCATTTATTTCTTTCAGGGCTAGCTTGCTTTGGTTTTGGCGCATTTCATGTAACAGGGTTGTATGGTCCTGGAATCTGGGTGTCCGATCCTTATGGACTAACTGGAGAGGTACAACCTGTAAATCCAGCATGGGGCGTAGAAGGTTTTGATCCTTTTGTTCCAGGAGGAATAGCCTCTCATCATATTGCAGCGGGGACTTTAGGTATATTGGCGGGTCTATTTCATCTTAGTGTCCGTCCGCCCCAACGTCTCTACAAGGGATTGCGTATGGGCAATATTGAAACCGTCCTTTCCAGTAGTATTGCTGCTGTCTTTTTTGCAGCTTTTGTTGTTGCTGGAACTATGTGGTATGGTTCAGCAACTACCCCTATTGAATTGTTTGGTCCCACCCGTTATCAATGGGATCAGGGATACTTCCAGCAAGAAATATATCGAAGAGTTGGCGCGGGGCTAGCCAAAAATCAAAGCTTATCAGAAGCGTGGTCTAAAATTCCTGAAAAATTGGCTTTTTATGATTACATCGGGAATAATCCTGCAAAAGGGGGATTATTCAGAGCGGGTTCAATGGACAGCGGGGATGGAATAGCCGTTGGGTGGTTAGGACATCCTATCTTTAGAGATAAAGAGGGGCGTGAACTTTTTGTACGTCGTATGCCTACTTTTTTTGAAACATTTCCGGTTGTTTTGGTAGACGGAGACGGAATTGTTAGAGCCGACGTTCCTTTTAGAAGGGCAGAATCGAAGTATAGTGTGGAACAAGTAGGTGTAACCATCGAGTTCTATGGTGGCGAACTCAATGGAGTCAGTTATAGTGACCCTGCTACTGTTAAAAAATATGCTAGACGCGCTCAATTAGGTGAAATTTTTGAATTAGATCGCGCTACTTTGAAATCGGATGGTGTTTTTCGTAGCAGTCCGAGAGGCTGGTTTACTTTTGGGCATGCTTCGTTTGCTCTGCTCTTCTTCTTCGGGCACATTTGGCACGGTGCTAGAACCCTCTTCAGAGATGTTTTTGCTGGTATTGACCCGGATTTGGATACGCAAGTGGAATTTGGAGCATTCCAAAAACTTGGAGATCCAACTACAAGAAGACAAGCAGTCTGATACAGGATTGCATTTCTATGTTATTTTTTTTTCTTTATTTTGTTGATTTCACATAGGTTAACCGAAAAATCTTCTTCGCCTTTTCTTTGACCCTTTCTTTTTCTTTATCGGAGAGATAATCTCAAATAAATAGGTACGGAAGTTATAATTGTAAGTAAAGCACGATCGAATTTATGGAAGCATTGGTTTATACATTCCTCTTAGTCTCCACTCTAGGGATCATTTTTTTCGCTATCTTTTTTCGAGAACCGCCTAAAATTCAAACTAAAAAGACGAAATGATTTTTGATTATATCAATTGAAGAGCCTCCCAGCATTGGGAGGCTCATTACTTCAACTAGTCCCCGTGTTCCTCGAACGGATCTCTTAATTGTTGAGAGGGTTGCCCAAAAGCAGTATATAAGGCATACCCCGTAAAACTTACAAGTAAACCAGATATAGAGATGGCGACTAGGGTTGCTGTTTCCATTATTAGATAATTTCAAGAACAAAAAAATGGATCTCGGAAAAAGCGTTTATTTACAACGGAATGGTATACAAAGTCAACAGATCTCAATTAATACAAAATAGGATGTATGGCTACACAAACTGCTGAGGAGAGTTCTAGAGCTAGACCAAAAAAAACAGGTTTAGGGGGGTTATTGAAACCATTAAATTCAGAATATGGTAAAGTAGCTCCTGGGTGGGGAACTACCCCTTTGATGGGTCTTGCAATGGCTCTATTTGCGGTATTCTTATCTATTATTTTGGAAATTTATAATTCTTCCGTTTTATTGGACGGAATTTCAATGAATTAGATTCACAATAACCGCGAATTCTTAGCTTTTTCAATACAAAATAAAGCATTTCGGTTTTGGATTTTGATCTCATTCTATTTTTTTGTTATTGGTAGTTCGATCGTGGAATTTCTTTCTGTATTTCCGGAATATGAGTGTGTGACTTGTTATAATGGATCTTATTGATAGTACAGAGAGTGGGTCTGTCATCTTGATATAGATGGTTTTACCTCGTCGGATATTCATTCTCGTATCTGGAGCACGGAATAGATGAAATAGATCCAAAAAATATATATATTCACTATGATTCCTACTTAATATTCACACCCCGTGACCGGATTCCAAAAAAATTTCCAAAGAGTTATAAATCGAAATCTTTTTCTTTTCTTTTTAAACCCCCCTGTTTTATTTTGATCCAAGTAAAAAACTTTCTTTGGATTTTTCGTCATTATATCTATCATTCAATAAGTGATGATCCAATGGT